GAAGTAGGTCAGTGGATAGGAGTAAATCCGTATTCATTTTAATATCTGTGTCTGTTCGAATCTCATTAACAAATGATCAAGTTACATATCATATAGAAATATGTTATGGAGCCGATATATTTTCTTTGAATCTCATTTTATTTAGGTATTTCGTGTTTGGTTCTAAGTAAAAATTGGAAATCTACAGAACAATTGAGGCAGGGGTGATTTCCCCTATCACCCTTTTATTCACTTTATGATAAGAGTCGATTATTGTGAAATATTACTTAATCCCATGTTAAACAAAATCTATAAATATATATCATCTAAAATATATAAAATGAGGAAATATTTCGCTTATATGGTATGTATCGTTCTATTTCAATGAAAATAATTTTTCGGTTTTTGTGAAAAAGATTTTTGATACCTTAAATTATTTAAATTCTATATTATAGAATATCTATAACAGTGACAATTCTTCAGTCTATCTGATAGATACGAAAAACCCTCCTTATTTTTTTTATTTTCGTAATTTGATTTTCGTAATCAGACGAAAAGAATAAAGATTCAAATCTTAACTTAGATTATTTTTTTATCCATCTCATGAAAAAAAATTGTATTTCGTTTTTCTTTTCTTTTATCTATTTAAAAATGATGAGTCAATTCAAAAAGAAAGACTTATCTTCCTATGAAGATCAAACGTCATGCTTATTGTCCAATTTTCTTCAAATTAAATAATCAAATTAAATAATGATGTCTAAATAGGAAACTTTTTCAATTTCAATTAGAACTATTTTTATTAAATATTTTTAATGATTGCTTGTAAGTGGAATCTTTATTTGGTACTCAAAAAGTAGGAAATCGTTTAATCTATCCTGTTGAGTCACTTGAAGATGCAGATTAAAAAAGTTATTCGTTTATATATTTCGATTTCTTGCTATTATCTATATATTATTTATGTATGTGAAAAATGCTGTCTTGCTAAGACTTTTTCAGAAAAATCGTTTCATATCATATTATCATATATAGAAGAAAAAGCCTAGATTACGATGTCTATGTACAACTGAACCAATGACTATTCATGATTCCATAATTGAATCAATTCCATATCGGTTCCAAATTAGAGGAATATTATGTTAAAACTTCGTTTGAAACGATGTGGTAGAAAGCAACGTGCGACTTGAAGGACACGATCCGTTGTGGATTTTTCCATCCACCATTTTGATTTATCTAAGGATGAGAGTGCTCTTGGCTCGACATTGTTTGTTCTGTTACACTCGATTTTTTGTTGGGTTGTAAATAGTCCACGATGAAGCTCGAGTAGAAAGGATTAATTCATTTCTCGGGGGCAAGGATCTAGGGTTAATGCCAATTAATCGGAACAACTTCGTAAACGTATCTTCCATATATAGAAATCGAAAGGATCCAATTCGAGCAAGTTTCCAATTCAAAAGCAAGACTTGTTAGAATTTAGCAAACTTTTTCGATTCAAAGTGTATCACACGTGAATCAACTGTCCGTAGGATTCTTTGATAGAAAGAAATCAAAAAAAAAGGGGTATGTTGCTGCCACTTTGAAAGGATTAAGAAGCACCGAAGTAATGTCTAAACCCAATGATTTAAAATAAGGATAAAGGATCTAAGAACAAGGAAAGACCTTTTTAATTGTCTCAATAGTCTCACTAATTGGATCAGACTAAAGAATCCAAATAGAATTTGAAACGAGACAAAAGACAAACAAAACAAAAGGGGTTAAAGACCACTCAATAAATGAAAGTGACTAAAGATTTTTCCTTTGAGCTATTTGAGAGTTATCCAACTTGAGTTATGAGTACGAATGGTTTCTTTTTCATTTTCAGGAAGGAAAAAAGACTGAAATCAGAGTCTAATTGATTTTCTAGGCCCATTTGTCATTTAATTTATTAGAATTGCATACATAGACAAAACTTCGAAGCAAATCATTTTTCTCGAGCCGTACGAGGAGAAAACTTCCTATACGGTTCTAGGGGGGGTGTTGGTCATCTACATCTATCCCAATGAGCCGTCTATCGAATCGTTGCAATTGATGTTCGATCCCGAAGAGAAGGAAAAGATCTTAGAAAAGTGGGGTTTTATGATCCAATGAAGAATCAAACTTATTTAAACGTTCCTCTTATTCTATATTTCCTTGAAAAAGGTGCTCAACCCACAGGAACTGTTCAGAATCTTTTAAAGAAAGCGGAAGTTTTTAAGTAACTTCCGTCTAATCAAACGAAATTCAATTAAAGAAAGACTAAGGGGGGGGTAGCAACTTGTATATAACTTTGTATAATTTTGCTCGACTTGTTTTTTGATTTCCCCCCCCCTACTGCTGTAATTGTTTCCGTTGAATCCGATATCTAGAACGACAAAACCTTAGTTTATTGATTTTCTAAATAGCAAATTCGGACATTTCCTTCAATTGTGTGGTTTTCATTGGAACTCAACTAACCAACAAGGAATCCACTTTGCTTATTCCACTTAGATTCATGAAATACATTATG